ATGCGTTGGTTATTTTCAACAAATCATAAAGATATTGGAACTTTATATATTTTATTTGGTATGTGATCTGGGTTAGTTGGTACAGCCTTAAGTCTTTTGATTCGAGCTGAATTAGGACAGCCCGGAGCATTATTAGGTGATGATCAACTTTATAATGTTATTGTTACTGCACATGCTTTTGTAATAATTTTTTTCTTAGTAATACCTATGATGATTGGAGGATTCGGAAATTGATTAGTACCCTTAATGTTAGGTGCTCCTGACATGGCCTTTCCTCGTCTTAATAATATAAGTTTCTGACTTTTGCCTCCTGCTCTTTTATTACTTCTTTCTTCAGCAGCTGTAGAAAGAGGAGCGGGGACAGGATGAACAGTTTACCCTCCTTTAGCAGGTAATTTGGCTCACGCCGGTGGATCAGTTGATTTAGCAATTTTTTCTTTACACTTAGCAGGTGCTTCTTCTATTCTAGGAGCTGTGAATTTCATTACAACTATTATTAATATACGATGACGTGGAATGCAATTTGAACGACTTCCTCTATTTGTTTGATCTGTAAAAATTACTGCTGTGCTACTATTACTTTCTTTGCCTGTCTTAGCAGGTGCCATTACAATGCTTTTAACAGATCGAAATTTTAACACTGCTTTCTTTGACCCAGCTGGAGGTGGTGACCCAATTTTATACCAACATCTATTCTGATTCTTTGGGCACCCAGAAGTTTATATTTTAATTCTTCCTGGTTTCGGAATGATTTCTCATATTGTTAGACATTATTCAGCTAAAAAAGAAACTTTTGGTACACTTGGAATGATTTATGCAATGATGGCAATTGGTTTATTAGGTTTCATTGTATGAGCTCATCACATGTTTACAGTAGGTATGGATGTGGATACTCGAGCTTATTTTACAGCAGCCACTATAATTATTGCTGTCCCAACTGGAATTAAGGTTTTTAGTTGACTTGCTACAATTCATGGATCAAAGATTAAGTATGAAACCCCTATACTTTGAGCCCTAGGATTTATTTTCCTATTCACCGTAGGTGGATTAACTGGAATTGTACTTTCTAATTGTTCTTTAGATATTATGATGCATGACACTTACTACGTTGTAGCTCATTTCCATTATGTTCTATCAATAGGAGCAGTCTTTGCCTTATTTGCAGCCTTTAATTACTGATTCCCACTAATAAGAGGAGTAACACTTCATTCTCGTTGAACAAAAGCTCATTTTTACATTATGTTTATTGGGGTGAATATTACTTTCTTCCCTCAACACTTCCTAGGATTAAGAGGAATACCTCGACGATATTCAGATTACCCTGATTGTTACACAAAATGAAATGTAATTTCCTCTATCGGATCTATGATTTCTTTTGTAGCGGTATTATATTTTATAGTAATTGTGTGAGAAGCATTAGTGTCACAACGAAGCGTTGTTTGAAGTACTCATCTAAGTACCGCCTTAGAATGAGATAACATCCTTCCTAGAGACTTCCATAATGCTAGTGAAACAGGTGCTTTAGTTGCTAATTAAGGTATATAGTTTCTCATGCTAACTTAAAATAATCTTTAAGATATGAGTTTATGAGGACAATGAGGATTCCAAGACGCTGCGTCTCCTTTAATAGAAGAATTAATTTTTTTTCATGATCACGCAATACTAATCCTAGTAATAGTTATAAGATTAGTGACATATGCTGCCGTATCATTAATTTTGAATAAATACACTTGTCGATCTCTTGTAGAGGGGCAAGAAATTGAAACCATCTGAACAATTATCCCTGCTGTTATCTTAGTTTTTTTAGCCCTACCTTCCTTGCGTTTGCTTTATCTATTAGATGAGGTGGGGGACTGTGGGCTAACCGTTAAAACAATTGGCCATCAATGATATTGAAGTTATGAGTACTCAGATTTCTTAAATATTGAGTTTGATTCATACATAGTTCCCACTGACGAACTGAATCCTGGAGATTTTCGTTTATTAGACGTTGATCATCGTGTAGTCTTACCAACTCAGACGGATGTGCGGATTCTAGTAACATCAGCAGATGTAATTCACTCTTGAGCTATCCCCTCTTTAGGAGTAAAAGCTGATGCCATTCCAGGACGTCTAAATCAATTAAGATTTTATGTAAAATATCCTGGTGTATTTTATGGTCAATGTTCAGAAATTTGTGGAGCTAATCATTCATTTATGCCTATTGTTTTAGAAGCCATCCCCCTTGAAAATTTTATGGAATGGGTAGTTCATGTTTCTGAATAAGCTAAAGAATTAGTTAAAATATAATATAAGGTTGTCAGCCTTAAGTTACTACTTTAAATTTTAGTATTCTTTATATGCCTCAATTATCACCCCTAAATTGAATTTTATTATTTTTACTTTTCTGAACTGCTGTGCTAACTGTTTCTGTACTAATTTGATGAACTAAAAAGAATTCTTTCGCTTGCATAACTTCAAAAAAAGCCAGAACTCTAGAAAATAAATGAAATTGATAAAAGAATGCTTGTGGATATTTTTTCTTCCTTTGATGATAATAATCAAGTTTTTATGTCTATATATGTATTAATATGAGTATTTAGATTAGCTAGGATTTTAATTTTTAGTTCAAATTTCTGAGTAACTTATCCTCGATGAATGGGTTTTGTTAATATTTTTAAAGTAACTGCGAGAGCCCAAATCTTTCGTTCTTTTGGGTTAAATCTCGGAGGTTTTATAAATTTAGTTACTGCATTGTTTTTGTTTCTAGTCTTTATAAATCTAAGCGGTTTAGTTCCATATGTTTTTAGACCAACAAGGCATTTAGCTATTTCTTTGTCATTGGGTTTACCTTTATGACTCTCTTTAATTATTTCAGGAATCTTTTTTAACCCCACTTCAGTTATTGCTAGTCTTCTTCCTATAGGAGCTCCTGCCCCTCTAAACCCCTTTCTAGTAATCATTGAAACAGTTAGAATCCTAGTTCGCCCTATCACACTTTCGGTCCGACTAACAGCTAATATAAGAGCTGGGCATATTGTATTAACTCTTATTGGAAATTATTTAACAGCAAGTTTTTTCCTTTCTTCTGTTTTTTCCATAATTTTGTTAGTGAGAATCCAAATTTTATACACAATTTTTGAATTTGGTATTAGAATCATTCAAGCTTACATTTTTTGCCTTCTAATCACACTTTATTCTGATGAACACCCGCATTAATTACTAATTATAATAAATTTTATTTTTAAGTTAGCTAATTGTAAAAGAACATTTGTTCATTTTTGGGGTATGAACCCAACAGCTTAGTCTTTAGCTTATTTTACAAACAATATGAAAGTGTGTCAAGATTTAAAAAATCATTTTTATTTTAAGCTTTGAAGGCTTACAGTTTATTTAACTTAAAATCTTTAGTTAGTTATACAATTAAGTTTGTTGAGGAAATTTAATTCCGTAAATAGATCTACAGTCTATTGCCTAATCTCTCGGCCATCAAACAAAGCCTACTAGAGTTTTTCTCCTTCTTCGAGTTTGCAATTCGATATTTTTAATAGTACTAAGATAGGCTATATATTCATTTAATTTACCAGGAGGGTCTGACCCTCTCTTAAGAAATCAAAATTCTTCGTGCCCATACACCGCTTTGTAATTTCTGTGCTTCTTTTAAAATTTATTAATCTTTCTGCTTGGAAGGCAACTGTACTTTTCATACTCAAGAAGCGGTATTTCTAATAAACGTGATATTTATTCCTTTAGAATGAAAATCTAATGTGCTGATGTAACACCATAGAAACTTCAGATTTTATCTAGATTGTGAGAGTAATAATATGGATTATTAAAAAACCCGGGGTTTTTTAGAAAGCGAGCTTGTATGAATGGAATAATATAGTTAAGCTTGGCTCTGACTTGTAAATATAGCAATAAACTAAGAAATACACATGGTTTTTCTTGATTGGGGTGAGGTAAAAGGGGAGATTATTATTATGAAAAATTTTAATATTTATTCTCTTTTTTGGTATTATAAAAAATATAATGCTTTGTAATGTCCCACTAACACCAGTGCTGGAGATTAGGTTAATAAACGTAAGTTTGACCTAGATTAGTTTAAAAGATCTGGTTAACTTGGTGCCAGCATCCGCGGTTATACCAAGAGATCAAGTTATATATGAAAGGTAAAAAGGCAGTTAGGTAAATTAATAAGTTCTGAGATTTTTTATTGGGAAGTGAAATTCGTAAATAAAAGAATATTTTAATCAAAACTGTTTTATACTGAATCTGCGACAGTCTTGAGGGAAACTGGGATTAGATACCCCATTATTCTTGACTATAAATTAATGTTCAATTTACCAGAGTACTATGAACATGCAGTTTAAAACTCAAAGGGCTTGGCGGTGCTTTAGACTCTTCAGGGGAACCTGTCTCGTAATCGATAGTCCACGATATACCTAACCTTTTTTAGACATCAGTATGTATACCGTCGTCGTCAGGTAACTTTTAAAAATAAAGAAGTTAGCAATAAAAATTACAATGATTTTTTACGTCAGATCAAGGTGCAGCTTATGAAAAGGTGAGGATGGGTTACAATTATAAGTTATAATAACGGAAGGAAGCTTGATAGAGCTTTCAGTGAAGGAGGACTTGAAAGTAAAATTATTATATATAAATTTTTTGAATTTAGCTCTGAAGCGTGCACACATCGCCCGTCGCTCTCGTTGAAAAATGAGATAAGTCGTAACACAGTAGGGGTAACGGAAGTTGCCCCTAGATGAAAAATGTAGCATAACTATAATGCATTTCACTTACACTGAAAAAATACTTGCTAAAAGTCGTTTTTAAGTTACATAGAGGATAAATAAATTTAATTTAAGTTTTAAAAAGAAACATCCATTAATTAAGTAAAGGAGATTAAAAACTAATTTTTTGTAATCCTGATTAAGTACTGCAAAGGAATAAAATTAGCTATTTATTAGTAGTTATAGATAACGTACCTTTTGTATCATGGCTTAGCTAGATTTTTGGCTTAAGATATAAGTGTCTCGAATTCTAATGGGCTATTTTTGGTTCCTATTTTAGTAGGTAAAGGAATAACTGTGGCAAAATTTTTTTTAAAACCAAAAATAGAAATGATATTTTATTCGCATTAGAAGATAGCTAGTTTTCTCAGAAAGGCATAGAAGTGCCGGTTATGTATATATTTAGTATTAAAATTTTTTAACACTAGATCAACATATCTAAATCTCTTGAGGATAAGCTCAAGAGCAATAACGTGAATTATGCAATGTATTCTTTTTTTAGATTTAGGCTTGAAATTAGCTAAAATATAAAACTTGTTATAAAGTATATTATGTAAAGAGAAAAGACAAATATTGTAAAATTTAAATGAGAAAGAACTCATAAATTAAAAAGAGTTTTTTTAATGCTAGGATGAGTATTTTAGATAATATTGACGTTTTAGTTTATTAAAAACTAAAATTTAACGCGATATTTAAAATTAAAATTTTGTAAAGGAACTCGGCAAAATTGGTTGCTCTGCCTGTTTATCAAAAACATGGCTCTTTGTTTTAATACGATAAGGAGTCGGACCTGCCCGGTGAAAATATTTTAACGGCCGCGGTACTCTGACCGTGCAAAGGTAGCATAATCATTTGCCCTATAATTAAGGGCTAGTATGAATGGTTTGACAAGAGCAACACTGTCTCTACAAAAATTTCTAGAACTTAATGTTCAAGTGAAGAATCTTGAATTGAATTAATAGACAAGAAGACCCTATCGAGCTTAAAAGAATTAGGTAGATTTTATTGAAACTGTGTTCTGTATTTTTTTCTACCTAAAATTTTGGTTGGGGCGACTAAGGAACAACCAAAGCTTCCTAAATATCTTTAACTTATAAGTTTTGATCCGATTATTTCGATTAAAAGAATTAGTTACCGTAGGGATAACAGCATAATCCTTTTTGAGAGCTCATATCGAAAAAAGGGTTTGTGACCTCGATGTTGGACTAGAATATCCAGAAGATGCAGAAGTCTTCAAGGGTTGGTCTGTTCGACCATTAAAATTCTACATGATCTGAGTTCAGACCGGCGTGAGCCAGGTCAGTTTCTATCTTTAATTATTTTACCTAAGCTCAGTACGAAAGGACCTGCTTAGGACAATATTTGTATACACTTGATGAGGTATAATTGATATATAAATAGATAATACAAGAAATAATAGTTGTAAATCCAACTAATAAAATAAAGATGGCAGAAAAGTGCATTAGGTTTAAGCCCTAAATATAAAGAACTATTAATTCTTTTCTTTATAAAAAGTTCTTGCAAAAAGAAATAAAGATGGCAGAAAAGTGCATTAGGTTTAGAACCTAAATATAAAGACGATACCTCTTTTCTTTATAATGGCTTATGTATTAATTTCTTCTTTATTTACTTACATCTGTATTTTATTGGCAGTCGCCTTTTTTACTCTCTTAGAACGAAAAGGGTTGAGATATATGCAAATTCGTAAGGGACCAAATAAGGTAGGTTTTGCTGGGTTACCTCAGCCTCTAGCAGATGCTTTTAAATTACTTGCTAAAGAAATTGCCAAACCTTCGATAGCAAATCGTTTGCCTTATTTTATTGCCCCTATATTTAGATTTTTTTTAGCCTTGTTATTATGGCAACTTTACCCAAGAATTTATTCCCTTGGTTACTTTAAATCAGGAATTTTATTTTTTCTCTGTGTATCAGGATTAAATGTGTATGGAACTTTATTAGCGGGGTGGTCCTCTAATTCAAAATATGCTTTGCTTGGAAGGCTTCGGGCAATTGCCCAAACTATCTCTTATGAAGTAAGAATGGCTCTGGTTTTACTATTTCCTCTTTTTCTGATCGGGACTTTTAGTTTTATTGAAGTTCAAGAAGGACAAAATAATGTTTGACTCGCTTTTGTTATAATCCCTGTAGCTTTAATCTGGCTTGTGACTTGTGTAGCGGAAACAAATCGTGCTCCATTTGACTTTGCTGAAGGAGAGTCAGAGTTGGTTTCAGGATTTAATATCGAATATGGTAGAGCAGGATTCGCACTTATTTTTCTTGCTGAGTATGCAAACATCTTGGTTATGAGATTGTTTTCCTCTGTAATCTTTTTTGGTGGAAGGTCGATGGCTTTTTTTGACAGGGATTTTATATTTATAGTTAAAGTTTTATTCTTTGCTTTTGCCTTTATTTGAGTTCGAGGAAGATACCCACGATTTCGTTATGATTTATTAATAGGGCTTACATGAAAAGGGTTTCTTCCTGTAGCCTTGTCTTTTTTGCTTATAATATTAGTGTTAAGTTACTTATTATACTTTTACAAAGTTGTAGTTTAAAAAAATATTAGCATTGGAAGCTAAAGATTAGGTAATATAATCCTACACTTTGAAATGACAACCATTATTATCTTAGCTTTTGCTTTATCAAGAACTTTAATATTCCCCTTAATAGCACAGCCACTAAGCTTAGGATTGGCAATTATGATTTCAACACTTTTAATATGTATATTAAGCGCTATTCTCTTATCCGCTTGATACGCTTATATTTTATTTTTGATTTATGTAGGTGGACTCCTCGTTATATTTGCTTATGTTGCTGCTCTTTCTCCTAATGTTCTTTTTGGAGGATCTTTTACTTTAGTCTTTTTTTTTATTATGGTTTTTATTTTTGCCTCTATTTTATATTTCTATCCATTTACTGATTACAGAGAAATTATATATTACAGAAATTTTTCTAGGAGTAAAAACCTAAAAAGGCATGGAATTGAGTTAGTCAGACCTAGAAATATTTCAATTTTAGTTGGACTGGGAACAATTTTGCTAATTAATTTAGTAGCCGTGATTAAAATTTCTTATTATCAACATTCATCTTTACGTCCTTTTATAAAGAAATAAATATATGCGTAGACCTATTCGAAAAACTCACCCTATTTTAAAAATAGTTAATGGAGCTCTAATTGACTTGCCTGCTCCTTCTAATCTATCTATTTGATGAAACTTTGGGTCTTTATTAGGACTTTGTTTGGGAATCCAAATTGTAACAGGATTATTTCTAGCTATACATTACACAGCTCATGTGGACCTAGCTTTTAGCTCTGTGGTTCATATTACTCGAGATGTAAGTTATGGATGACTTTTACGTTCAATTCATGCTAATGGAGGATCTTGGTTCTTTATTTGTATTTATTTCCACATTGCCCGAGGAATATATTATGGTTCATATATAGCTCAACATACGTGAAATGTGGGAGTAATCTTATTGTTCTTAACAATGGGAACCGCATTTCTAGGTTATGTTTTGCCTTGAGGACAGATATCTTTCTGAGGAGCTACAGTAATTACTAATCTGCTATCTGCTGTCCCTTACGTAGGGAAAATATTAGTAGAATGAGTATGGGGAGGTTTTGCTGTAGATAATGCAACTTTAACACGTTTCTTTGCCCTTCATTTCTTGCTTCCATTTGCTATTGCAGGATTAACAATATTACATTTACTCTTTCTTCATGAAACGGGGTCTAACAATCCCCTAGGGCTAAACAGTGACGGGGAAAAGGTTCCTTTTCACTCTTATTATAGTTTTAAAGATCTTGTTGGCTTTGTAATTATGTTATTTCTTCTTTCCTTATTAGTTTTATTCTCACCTCAGTTATTAACAGACCCTGAAAACTTTATCCCAGCTAATCCTCTTGTGACGCCCGTGCATATTCAGCCCGAATGATACTTTTTATTTGCTTATGCAATTCTACGTTCCATTCCTAATAAATTAGGAGGAGTCATTGGTTTGGTAGGCTCTATTGTTATTTTATTTATTCTTCCTTTTACTCATTTAGGGAAGTTTCGTTCCTTAGCTTTCTACCCATTAAATCAAATTTTGTTTTGATCTTTAGTTGGCATTTTTTTTATTTTAACCTGAATTGGTAGGTGCCCAGTAGAAGCTCCTTATGAGCAAATTGGTCAAGTTTTTACTTTTCTTTACTTTTTATATTTTATTTTAAGACCACTAGCTCAACTAGTGTGGGATAAAATTTTAGATTTTTAGATCGAAATACCGGCCCTTACCCTTGGAGGGACATTTGTCTTGAAAACAAATATAAAGTGTTCGACTCACTTGATGGCCTGATCGAGTAGCAATAAGAATGTATAATATTCAACCTTTGATTTACAAGACCAATGCTCTAACTTGAGCTATTATTGCTAAAGATATGAGAACATTTTATTTAACATTAATTGGTATATTAGGTTTTATAATAGCTTTATTGGCTCTTTCGTTACAATATAAACACTTATTAAGAGTTCTTCTGAGCTTAGAAGCAGGTACAATAAATTTATTTATAATGATATTTGCTTTATCTAATAATATTTCTTTTAGAGGACAAAGATCTTTGATTTTAATTACTCTTGGCGCCTGTGAAGCGAGACTAGGATTAGCTATTCTTGTATCTATAATTCGGGTACAAGGAAATGATTACGTATATAGATTTTCTTCCCAAAAATGCTAGGGCTAATTATTTCTAATGTTTTTGTTTTCTTCTTACCTAATAACTATCTAGGATGATATTTCAAAGTTTGAACTTTGGCGATTATTAGCTTGCTTTCTTTATTACACCTTTTCAGCCCTTTATGGACCTATGAAAGACTTAATTTATACATAAATAGAGATGCAATATCTAATATCCTAGTAGCCCTGACTTTCTGAATTTCCTTAATAATAATAATAGCAAGACAAAGAAGAGTGAAAATTGCTGATAATAACCAGAAGTTATTTTCATGATTAGTACTAGGGTTAAATTTAATTTTGGTTCTCGCTTTTTGCCTAAGAAGAATTATACATTTTTATTTTTTCTTTGAAGCATCCCTGATCCCAACTCTTCTTCTGATTTTAGGGTGAGGTTATCAGCCAGAGCGGTTACAGGCAGGTATATATATAATAATTTATACTGTGGGAGCTTCATTACCATTATTATTTGTTATCATAGCTTCTTTATATACTTTTTCGTCTTCAAATATAATATTACTTTCTTCTTTACGCGAAAGAATAATTAACTTAGATCTAAAGTGAACATCTAATTTTTTCTATTTATTAGTTTTTATAGCTTTCTTAGTTAAGTTGCCTATATTCACAGTGCATTTATGGCTTCCTAAAGCTCATGTAGAAGCTCCAGTGGCTGGCTCAATAATCCTAGCTGCAATTTTATTAAAATTAGGAGGATACGGGATTCTTCGCATCTATCAATACTTTAATTTCCATAGATCCCAATCTTCCTTTCTTATCTTTTCCCTTGCTCTTTGAGGTGGTGTCCTAACTAGAATTATTTGTTTTCGACAAACTGATTTAAAAGCTCTAATTGCCTATTCATCAGTGGGGCATATGTCATTAATACTAGCGGGAGTATTGTCAAACTGTTCCTGGGGATGAAGTGGAGCGCTAGTACTTATGATTTCACATGCTTTTTGTTCTTCTGCATTGTTTGCCTTAGCAAATTTTACTTATGAAAAAACTCATTCTCGAAGTCTATTACTAAGAAAAGGAATGCTTATATTTCTCCCGTCTCTTTCTATGTGATGGTTCCTATTTTGTGCAATAAATATAGCAGCTCCTCCTAGAATTAACTTATTAGGAGAAATCATAATTTTTCCTTGTGCTATTTTTAGTTCAGGTTACTATATAATTTCACTAGGACTTATAAGCTTCCTCGCTGCTATATATAGAATATATTTATTCACCTGCACACAACATGGTGATAGCTCCCTTAGCATTAGCCCTTTTTCTAGTTTTAAGGCTCCGGGCCTCACTTTATTATTTCTTCATTGACTACCCGGAAATCTTTTAATTCTAAAGAGAGAATTGGTTTACATATGAATCTAGGATAAGTAATGTTAAGTTAGTTTATAAAAATACCAGTTTGTGGACCTGGAGATAAGATTGTTGGCTCTTACTTAACCATGTTTCTAAAAATAAAATCCTCTTCTATTAGATCAATATTTTTATTGCTCTATACTGTTTGCCTTCTCCCATTTACCTGCTATTTCGTAATAAATGAGATTTCACTTTTGGTTGAGTGAACAATTATCTCTTTGAGATCTTGTACTATGACTTTTACTCTTATTTTTGATGGTGTTAGCCTAAGTTTCAGGAATGTGGTTTGTTTAATTTCTGGCTGTGTTATATTATTTTCTTCTAGATATATATCTCATGACCCTTTTTTAAAGCGATTTATTTGATTGGTAATATTATTTGTATTATCTATAAATATACTTGTTTTTATTCCAAGTTTACCCGCACTCTTGCTTGGTTGAGATGGACTAGGAATTGTCTCATTTATCCTAGTCGTTTATTACCAAAATATAAAGTCTTTAGCAGCAGGAATATTAACTATTTTAGCAAATCGAATTGGTGATGTAATGATTTTAGTCTCAATTGGTATTTTAGTTCTCCAAGGACACTGATATGTAACACTTATGTGAGATTTTCATTTAACTTTCGTAGTGGCGGTTGCTATTATAATAGCAGGCTTAACAAAAAGAGCCCAAATTCCCTTTTCAGCGTGACTCCCTGCTGCTATAGCGGCACCTACTCCCGTTTCAGCCCTAGTACACTCTTCAACCTTAGTTACAGCCGGAATTTTCCTAATTATTCGTTTTTTCCCATTTTTAAGAACTTGTGATTTTTTTAAACCTCTACTTTTATTTATCTCAGTTCTTACTTTGCTTATAGCTGGAATTGCTGCTAACTATGAAAATGACCTTAAAAAAGTAATTGCTTTGTCAACACTAAGACAACTGGGGGTAATAATAATAAGATTAGGCCTGGGTATAGTTTCCTTGTCCTTGTTTCATTTATACACTCATGCCCTTTTTAAAGCTTTACTATTCTTATGCGCAGGAACAATCATTCACAATAGCTTAAATAATCAAGATCTTCGATATATAGGAATGGTTTTTCATCAGGCTCCTTTAACTATTACTTGCATAAATATTGCTAATCTCTCTCTGTGCGGAGCCCCATTTTTAAGAGGATTTTACTCCAAAGACTTAATTCTAGAAACTTCTCTGGCTAGCCCTACTAGGGGCTTAATAATCTTTTTCATTTTCTTAGCAACAGGAATAACAGCAGCTTATTCATTACGACTGTCTCTTTGCTCCCTATGGGGTACTTTAAAAGCAACTCCTTTATACTCTTGAGCTGAAAAAGATCCTTACATTAACTGGTCAACAACTATTCTCTCGCTTGCCGCTATTTTTTCAGGAGCTTTTCTTCAAACGGTCTTTTTAGATTTTAATCCAAACTCTTTTATTCTACCTCATGCTCATAAATTTTTAACAATATTTGTTCTTCTTTTAGGCTTAATTGCAGCTGCCTCTCTCTGAGATACTGACTTTATACAAAAGAAAATAGATAAAATAAAATTCTTTTTTTCAACAATGTGATTTTTAGCTCCCTTATCTTCTCAACCTCTCACTAAATTTTCCATACTTCTAGGTACCAATTTAATAAAATCTGTAGATCAAGGTTGGTTAGAAATTCTAGGAGGTCAAGGAACTTTTTATCTAGTGTCTATAGTATCAAAACAAAATTCAAAGATTCAAATTAAATCTTTTAATTTCTTTATCTTCTTAAGTTTATTTTCTTTGGTTTTTATTCTCTCTGCAAACTTTTATATATACTCTAGTAGCTTATATTTTAGAGCATAGCGCTGAAGACGCTAGGGAGACAACTATTGTCCTGGAGTAGCTTATTTTATAATTCTGCCTGCACTGCTCTCACTTAAAATTCAACACAAAAATGCTATTGACGCAATTTTGATTACCTTAGCCAATATATACAAAAACCTTAAAAAATTGGCTTCAAAAAGACAAAAATTTGAAATAACCACTATTTCTAATTCAAAAAACTGTTTTTTGCAATATTAGTTTCTCTGCCAAATTTACATTCCTCTCCCTTTTTTATCTAAATTCTCACCCTTTTTCATACCCCTGTCTCCCCTACAAGAATCTAGGTTGATACAGGAAAATATTATATCTGACTTCCTTTTGCTTGCTTACACCTAATAAAAGGTAAAGAATATAACATGGATGGATTTTCGGCAATCAACTACTTAAGCAATAGACAGACAGAGGATAGATAGATAGATAGATAGATAGATATAGATATATATATATATATATATATATATATATATATATATATATATATATATATATAGCACAGAACTTATTTTTAGATGCGTTTAGATAAAGGGTGGATTTTGACAAAACGGATTTAAACTTTAGTATGAGGCGTAATCCTTTTCATTTAGTAGATTTTAGTCCTTGGCCTTTAACTGGTTCAATGGGAGCACTGTTTTTGACGTCTGGGTTAGTAGGGTGATTCCATGGATATTCACCGCTAGGAGCTATTTTAGGATTTATGTTAGTTTTAATAACTATATTACAATGATGACGAGATGTTATTCGGGAGGCTACTTTCCAAGGGTCTCATACGATGCGCGTATCTAAGGGACTTCGTTGAGGAATAATTTTATTTATTGTTTCTGAAATTCTATTTTTCTTCGCTTTTTTTTGAGCTTATTTTCATAGCAGACTGGCACCCAGCTTAGAGCTTGGGTCTTGTTGGCCTCCAGCTGGGATTACTCCTTTGAACCCTTTTGAAGTACCTTTATTAAATACTGGTGTGCTGCTTGCCTCTGGTGTAACTGTTACTTGAGCTCATCATAGTTTAATGGAGGGGGATCGATTAGGCGCCATTCAAGGCCTAGGAATGACGGTACTTTTAGGAGCATATTTCACATTTTTACAGGCTATGGAATATCATGAAGCTACTTTTACAATTGCGGATGGGGCATATGGTTCAACTTTTTTTGTTGCCACAGGATTCCATGGATTACATGTATTAATTGGAACTAGATTTTTACTTGTTTGTTTAACTCGTGCGGTGCTTCAACATTTTTCTACTGGGCATCACTTTGGATTTGAGGCAGCTGCTTGATATTGACACTTTGTTGATGTAGTTTGACTTTTTTTATATCTTTCTATTTATTGATGAGGATCTTAAGGATTTACGAACTGAAATTTCTATTATGTACAAAATAGTCTTAGATGACTGAGAATTATAAGTGTTAGACTTTTAATCTAAAAACGGCAGAATTTTAATATGCCTCTAAGAAAGGACTTTGTACTTTAAAATAAAAGATCTGATTTGCATTCAGAAAATAAGTTTTTCTAACTTCAAGGTCATCAACATATCTGTGCGCATAGAAAGTGAGAAATTTACATTCGGTTTCGGCCCGTAGATTGGAGGTGTAAGTCCTTCTCTATGTTAAAATCAGCTATTTTATAATAAGTGAAAGCCAAAATAGAGGCGCCTAGCTGTTAATTAGGAGATTGTAAATACTTTACTCATTTAGATAATAAATAGATTAGTACTACGCCGGATGAACGGAAATCATTGATGTTGATTAATATATGGTTGTGTAACCTTTAGTACTAAATAAATATGTTAGGAACATTAATGAGAAGGATAGTTGCTTTGGTTTTATCTTTAGTTGTAATAGCACTTGGGTTAGTTTTATCTAAGCGAGCTCTTAGTGATCGGGAAAAAGAGTCTCCTTTTGAGTGTGGATTTGATCCTGTTAAATCGGCACGGTTGCCTTTCTCTCTTCGCTTTTTTTTGTTAGCAATTATTTTTTTAATTTTTGACGTAGAGATTGTTCTGCTTTTTCCTATTTTAATAAGGTTTCTTAGGACCTTTACAGTAGAATTAGTAGCGGGGGCTTTTCTATTTTTGGTTATTTTAATCGTAGGTTTATTTCATGAGTGAAATGAAGGATCATTAGATTGAGCACAATAATGATGAAGAAAAAACTTGGAGTAAAGCAGGGCTGCTAACTTTGCTTTGGGTGATTCAATTTCATCCTTTTTCTTATGTTTTCTAGCCTTCCTTTTAACTACATATTTTTTATAGTTGCTATTTTTGGTACCTTGTTTTCTATCTCTTCTTCTCATTGATTAGGAATTTGAGCTGGTCTAGAAATTAATTTAATTGGGGTTTTACCTCTTTTAGTGTATCAAAAAAGTATATCAGAAAGAGAATCCGCTGTTAAATATTTTGTAATTCAGGCTTTAGGTTCTAGCTTATTATTATTTGGTAGCTTGGGAACATATAGACTTTCTTTTTCCTGGGAAAATTTAAATTTTATAGCTCAGTGATCTTTTCTTAGCTTAATGCTCATTAGAGCAGGATTAGCTTTAAAAATAGGTGTCTTTCCTTTTCATTTTTGGTTTCCTAGAGTGATAGCAGGCCTTCCATGATTGTCTTGTCTTCTCTTGGCAACTTGACAAAAGATCGCACCCCTTTTTTTAATGGTTTCTCTATTTGAAGTAAGCTTTATAAGCTGATTATTTTTAACATTTTGTTTGATTGCCAGGGGATCAAGTTTACTCGGAGGAGTAGGAGGAATAAATCAGACTCAAATTCGAGCTTTGCTTGCTTATTCATCCATTGGCCATCTTGGCTGGATTCTGTATGCGGGGTTGCATAGAAGCTGAGCCATAGCTTTTTATTTTGGAGCCTACGTTCTTATTTCTCTATGTCTTTTTTCAGCTTTATGGCTCAGAGACCTAAGTTATTCTAAAACCTTAGCTAAAGTAGCTTTTTTTAGCTATCCTGTGTTTTTAGTTATTATAATACTTCTCTCTTTAGGGGGACTTCCCCCTTTATTAGGTTTTATTTCAAAGTGACTTGTAATCTCAAGAGGAGTTCAGTCATCTCTTTCTATTTTTATTTTTTTATTAATTTTAGGTTCTTTGATAAGGCTATTTTACTATCTAAGCTTATTTTTTTCCTTGTTTTTAATATTTATAAAGAGAAACCAGATGAATATTATTAAGATAAATGAAAAGAGATTTGTTTTGGCTTTAAACTTTGGGTTATTAATTAATATTTTAGGGGGACTTTGTCTGCTAGCTAGTGGAGTATTATGAATAATTTAATCT